TATCTTGATATATGTAATGTAAATATCAATATAATATAATATATGGAATTTACATAGAACCAATTCTCTTTTTTTTATACATCTTTTTTTGATCAATATTAAAAAACTGTCTTGTCTTACTTTCTAGTTATAATTTATAGATTTCTTTTTATTTGCAATCTGAGTCTCGTGATCTATCGAAAGAATCAACGAAGGAAAAAGCATTAGCGGCATCTATTAAAGAGCCGTAATATTTTTTCTAGCATTCCTAAGAAAAACTGGATTGATCCATTGACAGGAGTTCTATGGTCACTTCTTCGTATTTTAAAAGGGAATAAGTATAATAAAATAATAAACCTCACAAATTTTTAATGCTTGAAACCCTGATAAAGTCGAAATGTAATTTCGAAAAAAAAAATAAAAGAATCGGTAAGTGCGCAATATGTGACTCCCAAGTCAAGATCTTATTATGCATACTCTCTTGTTATACAACTACTATGCCTAATTTTTTCTCATAGAAATCGTGTATACACTTAAAAATTTTCTTTTTGAGCAGGAAAAAGTAAAGTAAAGAGGGAAACAAAAAAGGGGGGTCGGTCCTTCTTTAGTATCCATCTAAAACTAAAATTATGGGAAGAGCCCGTTCATTGAAATAGAAAATTTAGGACGAATTTGGTTGGAATAAAATTCCAATAATATGTATCCCTTATCCCTTTGCTTTCGAGATACAAATATGGGAATCCTGGAAATATCTCTTTGATTGAAAGAATTTTATTCATAAAATACATTACTCCACTAGAATCCAATGTAAGGTAATAAATGAAGATATTTTTTAAATAATTCAAAACATGTTGCAGAACGATCTAGAAAACAATTGATATGGTTTGATTCCTCAATCAATTCGTAGTACCTCTAGAGTCCACTTCTTCCCCATACTACGAGTGAAAGGGAAAAAGTAAAGACTACCATTAAAGCAGCCCAAGCGAGACTTACTATATCCATGTGAATTATGTCCCCTATCTCTATGAAGGAATTATTCCATTATTGCTCATTAATAATAGTCGAATCAACGGCGCAGAGTCAAAAAGGGACTCTGACCGAACACTGTTGATGAACTAATCCCAATAACTTCTACTAAATTCCTATATGACTTTTAATTGGGAAAGACTAAACACAAGTAAAATAGGCAATGACACCTTAATGGAATGTTACGAATGGAACATATAGGAATAATAAGGCCTGTTCTTTTTGCCCGTTTTTATCTTTATAGAAGTTAATTATATTCTCCATTCAGTCTAATATTGAATGTGAACGCTCATAAATTCTCGTGAGTCTGTATAGATATATAGTAAGTACTCTTATTATTAAGTATATTTAAGTATATGTATATAAAGGCTCTTCGGTCTTTACACAACTAAACTGCTAATTTAATTAGATTTCGTATCTGGTCTATCCAACGGAATTCAAGACTTAGCCAGTATACACTACATTAGTAGTAGAATAGAGGAGAGGGGATCTGGAAGTCGTGATAGCCCTTCCACCATTAGAATCTTTTTAATCCTAGATGCAAAGATTTACTATAATCTTTTAGAAAACACCCAGGCCGAATGCACAATCCGTTTCTGCTGCCGGGGAAAAAGGGGTGAGTTATATATCAACAGAACATAATAAGAGATTTCGAGTCTTTTATTGATCAGGCGACACCCGGATTTGAACTGGGGAAAAAGGATTTGCAGTCCCCCGCCTTACCACTCGGCCATGTCGCCAAAATAATACAAAAAAAATAGATGGAAATTTTTCTGCTTAAGGTTGGATTACTGAACCACTTTTTTGTACTTGTATATTGAAACCTTTTTTTATTAATTCTTTTCCGAAAATAAGGGCCTTTTTTTGATTTAATTTGATCCACTTCTTCGATTGATTCTATAGTATCTCAAAACACACAAACACAGTGCCTAAAAACTTCCCCTCACTTTTCTATTGAAAAGTAAAATGTGTATTAAAAAAAAAAAGTTGATGGCAAATTTGAACCATGAACTATTGACTATTGACTCCTGGCTGCAAATTCATGAATGAGTCTTGGATTTGAATATCAAATTTTGTTTTCCTAATGACACAAGAAACTAAAAAATGATACATAACTAATCAGTGTTTATTCAGTATTTTTTATTTTCAATTTCTCCATTTCAATTATAACAATATAATTATAACAATATATATGGGTAGATGTAAACCCCAGAACATAAATTGTTACACAGATATCTAATCGGTTATCTTATTTATATATGTTGCCTATAGGGAATTCTCATAAAATTTTTGTGTTTCAAATTTGAATTTTCATGGAATAAAAATAGAAGGGCAATATTAGGGGAAGACTTATATATCTATATCTGTTTAATAAATACAACCCCTCTTATAGACTTCACAATCCTTAGCCATATGCTAAAAATTCTATAGGTAAAACACCTCTCTTCTCTGTGAATCTTTTTCTTTGAACAACGGAATCTATAAATGTGTTTAA